GGGAAAGACGATTTCACTATATTTCTTACCGGGAACAGGGCCTATCACAAGAATATTTTTTTTATCGGGACGATAACTCTGAAAAGAAAGATTTCCTATCTTTTCTTTCAACTCAGGAGAAATACGGTCGGGCGGCGCTAATTCGAATCCCTCGGGCAAAATAAGAACAGCACCCACATTTAACCCTCCCTTTTTCCCATTACCAAGAACTTGTTTCAGTTGCATATCATAAGGAATTCGAAGAACTGCTTCAAATACAGTATCGGGAAGCACAGTTTGGGGAACTTCAATATCCACGGGCTTATTAGCTAAATGGCAATTGGCACATACAATTCGTCCGGTTGCTTCTCGTGGGTTTTCATAACCCTGCTGCGCAAAAATGGGATATGCATTTGAAATAGATGTCCGAGTTATTACGTATATCATGATCGATACAGAAATCGATCGAATCATCTGTTCCTTTACCCAAGAAAAAGTATTTCTATTTTCCATATCCAATCGCAGATCCCAGAATTTCTACAATAAATTAGATAGGTAGCTAAGCTAATCTAGTTCCCTATACACGAGTCTGTTGTCATTCTACTGCAACAGTTGTACTGGAATGATGAATACCTTGAGCAGGTAGAAATAGAAAGAATTTTGCTAAAATGGAAAAGGGCTTTCTTTCTAAAGGAAGAAAGATGCTAATTTGATTAATATCAGGAAATCGAATGAGTTTATGCTTCACTAATTGAATGATAAATGACTACAAGCGAAGGAGATAGACGGTTTAAAGAAAAAAAGATCCAAAATTTAAAACATGTATCTAGAATCACTGGAAAACTACAAACAAAAATAGTGAAAATTAGCTCATTAGGAGCCCATCCAAGATCGTTGTAGACCCAACGAATTAGTAGTTCCCAACCGCGGGTGGAGTGAAATCCAACAAAAAAATCAGTAACTAAAAGAATCAAAAAAGCTTTTATTGAGTCATTTAAGTTATAGAAGAATTCCTGAACCCAAGAATTCAAAATGACAAGTTCCTCTTTACCCAGAAAAAAAGAACCACTTAGAATAGCCAAACAGATTATATTTGTCGAGAAATGCAAAATGATATGGAGATGATCCTCATTATCTATTTTGACCAATTGTATTATTTCCTTGTGTATTCCTATAGGAGGTTTTTGTACATGTGTCTTCGGTTTCTCTTTTATCATTTCGTCCAAGAGAAAAAGTTCTTCTAATTCTATGAATCTTTCTAGAACCTTTTTCTCTTGAATATCAGTTAAGAGAGTTTCAGATTGCCTGGTATTCCACCAATTCTTAATCCAAAGTTCCAGACATTTGTTAAAAGAGAAAGAGACTCCCCAGGGCAAAAGTACGATAAATACAAGATATAGGAAAGAAGGCAATGCTTTCTTTTTTTTCATTTTTGATCTGTAAATTGAGTTGTTAATGAATCTGCTTCATTCGCTGACTCTATTTTATTCGCTGACTCTATATGATATTTCTTTTTATTTGAAGCAAAAATTCTATAACAAGGTTTGAGACCTTGTATCTATTCCTCTTTTTTGTATACTAGTGGAATTTCATTGCATTGGGTTCTTTCTTAGATCTAGATGGAGTGGAATAGAGAAATAGAATAAAAAAAAAAGCCCTTTCGGATGAAAATGGAAGAATATTATGCCATATATCTCACTTGGACAAAACAAATTAGAAGCAATTTTCTCTTATCCTCGTTTGTTCCTTTCTTTAGATAAATACTCAAAAATCTCCTTACAATAACGAATCCAATTCATTCAATTCATTTCAAAAAAATTAAATCGGTATTCAAAATACTTCAATTGGTACGCGCAAGAAATAGGCCAATTCGGCAGCTTTTTGTTCAATTTCTCGTGGAGTAAAAAACTTCTCATCAGTACGAGTCAAGGGAATGACCCCCTGGCCCCGGATTTCCATATAAAGGATACGACGAGGATAAAGACCCTCTTTAACCTGAATTCTAATTGATTGGATATCCCGCATAAGGAATCGAAGGAAGACGCGACGTTTTATTCCAGGGAATCCCCAACGAAAAATGCACACTATTCCCTCTTTTCTATCGAATCGGTCATAACCACTGCCTACATTCCACAAAATAGTGCACCACAAGTAGGAGCTAATGAATAGGCCCGCGATTCCGTAGAAAGACATCACGACCCCCTGTGGAAAAAAAAGAATTTGTTGAGATGGAAGTACAGATATCATATTCTTACCAAGATAACTGGAAGCCCCAACCGATAAAAATCCTAGTGAACCTAGAAAAAGAATACAGGCCCAGAAAAAATTACCTCTTTTTCGAGAACCTTTTAGAAGTTCTATCCATATGTGTTCTGATCGCCAATTCATATTAGATATACTAAATCCAGCAGCGGTCGATTGAAATTGAGAGAATAAGCTAAATGATTTTGACTTTACTTTTTTTGATTCTGAAATCGCCTTCAGTAACTAGTACTCCTGTGAAATAATTGGTTAGATACATTGACTTTCTATTCAAAAAATATCTGTTGATCTACTTAAAATAAAACTCGCTATACCCGGCTCCGCATATGCATGCATTTATGCTCGTAGCCTATATCCGCATCCATAGCCGTTTTTCATTTGTGTGTAGAAAGAGCCACATACCCTACCATATTATATTACTTACACTAAAAAATATCTGTATTATGATCCTGCGTGGAAATACATTGAGAAAATTCGGCCCCATCGGTTCTAGACAATCTTATTTTTCTGCACATAAAGAAATAAAGAAGCCATTGCAATTGCCGGAAATACTAAGCCTACTAAAGGCACGAAAATAGAAGGTAAGTTAAAATCCGTCATAGAATAGGTGTCTCAATTCAAATTTACTATTTCTATCTATTCGAAAAATATCTTAGGATTCATATAATATAATTAAGTATATCTATTATAAGGAATATTGACTATTGTATTTTTGAGTTTGCAAAATAAAGATTTTTTATAGAATACTATAGAATACTTTAGTATTCTATAAAAAAAAATGAATGGAATGGATAATAAGAAAATTGCAAAAAAGGAGATTAAAAAGATTTGATTTTTCTTTTCCCGTCCTCATGGCCTTTCTATCCTTCTAATCGAACTTGAAATTGGATTCAAAAGAAAGCGATTGTGAAAATGAAATATCTCTTTCAGAATACCCTTTTAAAAAGGTCTCAGTACGACTTTTAGTCGAATGCGCCCATTTCGAATCCTAAATCAGTTTCGTCTACCTACTTCCACATGCAATACTTCTTCAACCACTCTCGGACCCCCACAAACGCAAGATGCGCGTCAGGTTTTGAAATAAGGATATCCCCCAACCCCAGTATACCGAAACTCGCTCTTATCCTATCCCACCGGTTGTAAGGATTCATACATAGGGCTTTTTAGTTGATTGATAGTGCCGTAAAGTTGAAGCTTTTTTAGACTTTTTTATTAAGCTGTAATTTCCTTCCTGCATACGTGCTCCTCTATCCTCTAGAAGCTCATACAATAATGCGCGGTAAAGGCGGAAAAATAGCATACTCAATCAAAATCAAAGGGCAAATTCTCTTACCTACTACAGATCTCATACTACCCCCTTAGACTTTTTAAGGCGATATACCACCCAAAGGGTATGAAAATGCCGGGTGGAGTTAGCTTTTCGACGAAAACCCGTCCCGTGCAGCGAAGTCCTGTTAGTAAGACCCCGCGCAAGACACAAGAATGGATTATAGAAGAATATTATTCCGAATACTCCTCCGGACGCGTATAGTAGCATTGCGATTCCTAATCTTTTTTCATTGATTCTTTCCCAATAAATAAAGACTTTTTCTGTAAATACTGCGTATTTGATTCCATTATCATATGATAATACTATATTTGTATTTATTTATTGTATTATACCTTTATATATTCTAAATATATAGAATAGAGGAATCTCGATTTGTCAAGTCTCATGATCGTATCAAGATCTATTTTTATTCGGCTCAATCTTTTTTTTTAAGATTGAGCCGAGTTTAATTGCAATCAATTAGAAGAATAAAGAAGAATTACTGCATTTCGTAACTGCTTTTTTCTCTTTCTATTTCGCTTCTTTTTTATTTAGACCTTCTTTATATCTAGTTTTATCTACTTATCTATAGTATCTACCGGCTCGAACTCAAATTTGATCGCCTTCCATATTTCACAAGCTGCGGCTAGTTCAGGACTCCATTTGCAAGCTGCTCGGATAATTTCATTACCTTCACGAGCAAGATCGCGCCCTTCGTTACGAGCTTGTACACAAGCTTCTAAAGCCACCCGATTAGCTACTGCACCAGGTGCATTTCCCCAAGGATGTCCTAAAGTTCCTCCACCAAATTGTAATACGGAATCATCTCCAAAGATTTCGGTCAGAGCTGGCATATGCCAAACATGAATACCCCCTGAAGCCACCGGTATAACACCTGGCATAGATACCCAGTCCTGAGTGAAAAAGATACCGCGAGCACGATCTTTTTCAATAAAATCATCGCGCAATAAATCAACAAAACCTAAAGTCATTTCGCGTTCCCCTTCTAACTTACCTACTACTGTACCGGCGTGGACATGATCTCCCCCAGACATACGCAATGCTTTAGCTAATACACGAAAATGCATACCATGATTTTTCTGTCTATCAATAACTGCATGCATTGCCCGGTGAATGTGAAGAAGTAGGCCATTGTCGCGGCAATAATGAGCCAAAGTAGTATTTGCGGTGAATCCCCCAGTTAAGTAGTCATGCATTACAATAGGAACCCCTAATTCCCTCGCAAATATAGCTCTCTTCATCATTTCTTCGCATGTACCTGCAGTCGCATTCAAGTAATGCCCCTTGATTTCACCGGTTTCGGCCTGTGATTTATAAATTGCTTCGGCACAAAAGACAAAACGGTCCCTCCAGCGCATAAATGGTTGTGAGTTTACGTTTTCATCATCTTTGGTAAAATCAAGTCCACCGCGTAGACACTCATAACACGCTCTACCGTAATTTTTTGCGGATAATCCCAATTTTGGTTTAATAGTACATCCCAAAAAAGGACGGCCGTACTTGTTCAACTTATCCCTTTCAACTTGGATACCATGAGGCGGACCTTGGAAAGTTTTTGAATAAGTAGGGGGAATTCGCAGATCCTCCAGACGTAGAGCGCGTAGGGCTTTGAAACCAAATACGTTACCCACAATGGAAGTAAACATGTTAGTAACAGAACCCTCTTCAAATAGGTCTAATGGATAAGCTACATAAGCGATAAATTGATTTTCCTCCCCAACAACGGGCTCGATGTGATAGCATCGCCCTTTGTAACGATCAAGACTGGTAAGTCCATCAGTCCAAACAGTTGTCCATGTACCAGTAGAAGATTCGGCAGCTACTGCAGCCCCTGCTTCTTCGGGCGGAACCCCGGGCTGAGGAGTTACTCGGAATGCTGCCAAGATATCAGTATCCTTGGTTTCATACTCCGGGGTGTAATAAGTCAATTTATAATCCTTAACACCAGCTTTAAATCCAACACTTGCTTTAGTTTCTGTTTGTGGTGACATAAGTCCCTCCCTACAACTCATGAATTAAGAATTCTCACAACGACAGGGTCTACTCGATATGGATTAGGCGTAAATGAAACCTTTGCAAAAATCTTTTAAAACAAAAAGGGTATTCAATTAATATCAACTCATTAAAGAAAATGGAGGGCATGCTTAAGTTAATGAATATGTTTCATTCATATATAATGCGTACACCCTGTGTATGTTCTATCCTATAGGAATTCTACTATAGGAATTCGATAGGAATTGAGTTGTTGTTATGGTAAGTTAACATGGTTCGTTATTAAACCATGGATTTGATTCACCAAATCCATCATTATTGTATACTCTTTGATAGATATAGCGCAACCCAAATCAATCCCTAATCCTTATTTTACAAGTTCTTAATAGGCCCCTTTCTTATTTTGAATGTAAATACCTAAATACTAAGAAAATTCTCTGTTGACAGCAATCTATGCTTCACAGTAGTATATATTTTGTATATCGAAGTCCTAGATAGGAAAGTAGAGTAGGGACAGATCCTCCACAAAAGGCGAAATGTATATGAAAAAAAAGATTGATTGAACTTTCCAACGGACTCATTCCATGAGTAAACGATTGAATGGGATTCGCTTGGGCAACGAAATCAAGTCCTCGTCCCCCTTTCTCTCTTATTGAATTAACTAATTCATTTCCTTTTGACTTTTGGATTTTTGGCTATTTTTTTGGATTTGATTTGGCATTATTCAACAAGAAAAAATTCGACAAATTCCTTTTTTTTTTGAAAATTATGTGATAATTATGAGAACCAATCCTACTACTTCTCGTCCCGGGGTTTCCACAATTGAAGAAAAAAGCATAGGGCGTATCGATCAAATTATTGGACCCGTGCTGGATATCACTTTTCCCCCGGGCAAGTTACCTTATATTTATAACGCTTTGGTAGTCAAGAGTAGAGACACTGCCGGTAAGCAAATTAATGTGACTTGTGAGGTACAACAATTATTAGGAAATAATCGAGTTAGAGCTGTAGCTATGAGTGCTACAGACGGGTTGATGAGAGGATTGGAAGTGATTGACACGGGAGCTCCTCTCAGTGTTCCAGTCGGTGGAGCTACTCTCGGACGAATTTTCAACGTTCTTGGGGAACCTATTGACAATTTGGGTCCTGTAGATATTAATGCAACATTCCCTATTCATAGATCTGCGCCTGCCTTTATCGAGCTGGATACGAAATTATCCATCTTTGAAACAGGTATTAAGGTGGTCGATCTTTTAGCTCCTTATCGACGTGGAGGAAAAATAGGACTATTTGGGGGGGCTGGAGTAGGTAAAACAGTACTCATCATGGAATTAATCAACAACATTGCTAAAGCTCATGGAGGCGTATCCGTATTTGGCGGAGTAGGGGAACGGACTCGTGAAGGAAATGATCTTTATATGGAAATGAAGGAATCCGGAGTAATTAATGAAAAAAATTTGGAGGAATCAAAGGTAGCTCTAGTCTATGGTCAAATGAATGAACCGCCGGGAGCTCGTATGAGAGTTGGTTTAACTGCCCTAACTATGGCAGAATATTTCCGAGATGTTAATAAGCAAGACGTGCTTCTATTCATCGATAATATCTTTCGTTTTGTTCAAGCAGGATCGGAGGTATCCGCCTTATTAGGGAGAATGCCCTCCGCAGTGGGTTATCAACCTACTCTTAGTACAGAAATGGGTTCTTTGCAAGAAAGAATTGCTTCTACAAAAAAGGGATCCATAACTTCGATCCAAGCAGTTTATGTACCTGCGGACGATTTGACCGACCCTGCTCCTGCCACAACATTTGCACATTTGGATGCTACTACCGTACTTTCCAGAGGATTAGCTTCCAAGGGTATTTATCCAGCAGTAGATCCTTTAGATTCAACCTCAACTATGTTACAGCCTCGGATCGTTGGCAACGAACATTATGAAACTGCGCAAAGAGTTAAGGAAACTTTACAACGTTACAAAGAACTTCAGGACATTATCGCAATTCTTGGGTTGGATGAATTATCAGAGGAGGATCGTTTAACTGTAGCAAGAGCACGAAAAATTGAACGTTTCTTATCACAACCGTTCTTTGTGGCAGAAGTTTTTACCGGTTCTGCAGGAAAGTATGTTGGTCTTGCAGAAACAATTAGGGGATTTCAACTAATCCTTTCCGGAGAATTAGACGGCCTACCCGAACAAGCTTTTTATTTGGTGGGTAACATCGATGAAGCTAGCACGAAAGCTATAAACTTAGAAGAGGAGAACAAATTGAAGAAATGAAATTAAATCTTTATGTACTAACTCCTAAGCGAATTATTTGGGATTGTGAAGTGAAAGAAATCATTTTATCTACTAATAGTGGCCAAATTGGCGTATTACCAAACCACGCCCCCATTAACACAGCTGTAGATATGGGTCCTTTGAGAATACGCCTCCTCAACGACCAATGGTTAACGGCGGTTCTGTGGAGCGGTTTTGCGAGAATAGTTAATAATGAGATCATCATTTTAGGAAATGATGCGGAACTGGGTAGTGACATTGATCCGGAAGAAGCTCAACAGGCACTTGAAATAGCCGAAGCTAACTTGAGTAGAGCTGAGGGTACGAAAGAGTTGGTTGAAGCGAAGCTAGCTCTCAGACGAGCTAGGATACGAGTCGAGGCTATCAATTGGATTCCCCCATCCAATTGAATACAATCCAATGGTTTAGTTGATAAAAAGAAAAAGGGAAGAGGGGTAGAAAAAGTTATTAGATAGCGAAGCGAAGTAAGTCCAATGCTATCTAGTAATTTTTCTACCTACCTACCTACTATTGGATTTGAACCAATGACTCCCGCCGTATGAAAGCAATACTCTAACCACTGAGTTAAGTAGGCAATTTATCACCACAAAGGAAGACCCATTACTTCGATCGATTATAGATCGAATCCTTTTTATAAGCAATACTGCTCCGTTATTGGTATGTTATATAGTAAACAGATCAAAGGGATATCCTCTGGCATTAGAGAATATTCATCTTGACAAGAAATTATCTATATGTTAAGATATCTCTGACAAGGGCTATAGCTCAGTTCGGTAGAGCAACTCGCTTACACGTGCGCCAATGCTTTTCAAGGGAGCTTATTATGCAATGAACATAATTGATCTTATTGCAAAATCAATGTCTTACTTCATGGATTCGAGAGAATAGGAGAACAGTAGCCTGACAAACAGTCGGTTCAGTCCGATTCAGGTGCCAATTCAGGTGCCTAATCAAATAGAACCCTTATTGATTTGCTAGTTGATAAGGTAAATATCCAGCCCACTAAATGCTAGGCGTAATGAGGATAAGGGCCTCCAAAAAACTTCTTTTCGTTCTATGAACTTTAAGGTGTATGAAGTCTCATAGTCAACTCTTGCAGCGGAACGATAGAGACTCCATTTCACTTAGGTTGATTTAATTTAGGCCGGAGGCAGACCTAAGTCAAGGTAATCCTCCTTTGAAACACTTTGGTATTGCTCCTAGATAGATCATAATACAAATAATCAATCAGAGCACAGGGAGCCATCTCATTATCTTTCCGTAAAGAAAAACTATGGTGGACTAACTGATCTTTACATCAGTTGATGAAAGAGCCCAATGCAAAAAAATGCATGTTGGGTCTTTGAAACAGTTCGAATCATTTCGATAATAATCCGTTTGATCTGTTTTACCGAGAAGGTCTACGGTTCGAATCCGTATAGCCCTAATATGTCCTTTTTTTAGATTTTAGGATAGAGATCCTATGTTTCCTTTAGTATAGTTTTCATTTCCTCATTAGTACTTGTTTATAGACTGGACGGTCGCTTGCGCCATAGAATAGAGATAAAAGCATTACCACAGGCTCATTCATCGAAAATCTTAGAGACAGGAAAAGAAAAACAAATTTCTATCAAATCAATAGAAGGAAGGATCCCTTACCTGATTTGAATTCCATCCTCCTTCAAATAGGATATGCTCTAAGTCCCTAGACTTCCCTATAATAACTGCAATGATTTTCTCCATCTTGCGAATTCCTACTTTGTTTGAAGTATATTACTTTGCTTATATATACATTATCTAAATCGATCTACTTTCTATAAAATAGAAAAATTGAAATAAAATCCAAAAATAAAGAAAGAGTAAATAAGAAAACAGAATATTCTGTCTCATAGTTCTGAAATAGAGTTCTTTATTTTTATAGTATTACTCCTCATTAGGCTGCATACATTAGTCATCCTATCTTAATTAGGTTCTAATTATAAATAGAATGGAAATCAAAAAGAAAGGGAGTCGGGATTCCATTGGATGAATCTTTAAAGAAGACAGGGCACAGAGGAAACAAAGGCTAAACTAAGTGCTTTGATTTGAGCAAAACGGATTCTTGTTTCACCGAGGAAAAGAGAGAAGTTCTGGATAAATTGACAACGCTGACTTGAATTGA